TATGTTTTGTTATAATTGAAGTGGAGAAAGATTTTTTGATTGAAAAAATCAATACTGATTGGTTCGGTCTCAATTTTTATTTTCTTATGTCATTAGGAAAACACAATTTTAAATTCAAATCCCAGAATCGTTCATGAATTCGAACTAAGGAGTCAATAGTTAATGGTTCAAATTTATCGGCTGAAAATACACAATGCTAAAAACATTCTCTCGCTTTTCTATTGAGCAATCAAATGTGTATTTTCAGATACTATACAATAAATTGAAGGGGTGGATCAAATCCAACCAAAAGGGGGTTTGGAAGAAAAGTATTTTTGTATCATTTTGGCGGCATGGCCGAGTGGTAAGGCGGGGGACTGCAAATCCTTTTTCCCCAGTTCAAATCCGGGTGTCGCCTGATTACCAAAAACTCGAAATCTCTTCTTCTTTTCTGTTCTTCTGATAGAATTCGAAGAATGCTTCCTCCGTAGAAGCATAGGAAACGGGCTGTTGATACTTTGTTTGATTCTAAGTATGTGGTCTACAGGTTTTCTAAAAGAAAAGATTGTGAAGCCCCGCTCGCATCTAGGATTCAAGGAAATATTCGAATCTACTGGTAGAGGGGTTATCAAGACTTCACGATTCCCTTCTATTACTAAGGAAGTGGCTAATGACTGGATCTTGAATCAAATTGTAGAGCCTGGAAATTCAATTAATAGTTTGGGAAGGGCTCGGAAGTTGCTTTATATAAGACGGACTTGCGAGAATCTCTGAGTGCTCAGGTATCCAATCAATATTAGATTGGATGAATAATTGACTTTTCTAGAAAAGAGAGTAAAAAGAAATGCTTTCTTTTCGGTAACGCCTACCCAAGCCCCCTGTTTCGCAGCGATAATCGGAAAGGGGGTACGGATTCGATCAAATGGGGAAATAGAGATTTGTAATAGATAGTGATTTCTCGTTTTTAGTGATTTCCCCCTTCTGTTTTTACTTAGAAGGTAAACAAAACAAAAAAAGAATAGACCTTATTATTCCTACATGTTCCCATTTCCTTGAGATGTTACTATGTATTTTGCTTGTGTTTTTAATCTTTCCTGATTCGAAATCATAATCGATTTATTGGATTGCTTTCTCAATAGTGTTCGGTCAGAACCCCTTTTTGACTCTGCGGCATTGATTCCACTATTATTAGTGAGGAATAATGGAATAATTCCTTCGTATTTATAGAGATAGGGGACATAATGCACATGGATATAGTCAGTCTCGCTTGGGCTGCTTTAATGGTAGTCTTTACATTTTCCCTTTCACTCGTAGTGTGGGGAAGAAGTGGGCTCTAGAAGTACTACTAATTGAGTTCAGGAAGCAAAAATAAAACCGTATCAATTGTTTTATAGATCGTTCTGCAACGCATTTGAAACTATTTCAAATCAAAATCTCTGAATTTGGAATCTCATTGGACTCCAATCGAGTAATCTAGGATATGAATCATACTCTTTCAATTTTCAATTAAAGAGATATTTCATCGATTCCCGGCCTTGTATTGTATTTCGAAAAGAAAGGGATTCAGCTGATTGGAAATTTATTCCAACCTCAAATTCTTACGAAATTTTTTATTTCAATCGACGGGAATGGGCTCTTACTATCTTTATAGATGGATACTGAGGAAGACGGACCCCCTTTCTTTCCCTCTTTACTCTTCAAAGAAGAAGGCGTTTTGTTACGTGTATACGCACTTTCTAGGAGAAATGATATAGGGATGTTGGTTGTCTAACGAGAGACTGGGCAATAATAAGATCTTGACTGGGGCGAGTCAGGGGCATTTACCCTTTGTTTTCTAATTTGAGAAAGGCGATTTTTGCTTTATCGACTTATTTCATATCAGGGTTTGGCCGTTCAAAATGGGCAAAGTTTCCCCTTCCTTAGTTAATAGTATGGTAGAAAGATGCATCTTTCTACCATACTATCTATCTATTAGAAAACTGCTGATTATAGTGCGCTCATTTCATTTAAGTTAAGACGTAAAATTGAAATCCTTTTCATTTGACTTCGTCAATTTTTGATAAGAACTCAGAAGGAAAGTTCAATTCAAATGAATTTTCAAATTCATTTGAATTAATCATTTTGGCTGACTGTTTTTACGTAAATGATAAGCAGAAAGGCGGTAGGAACTAGAATGAATAGTGCAGTAGCAATAAATGCAAGAATATTGACTTCCATAATCTCATCGGTTTTTTTACTTCGCAATAACTCGGGATTTAATCCCCTAGAGATGATAAATCTTTCGGCTGTAAATTCAATGAATGAATTACCTCTCGATGATCTTGAATCGGATCAATATCATGAATAACAATATCTGATCTAGCAAATCAACCCGTCGTCAAGACTTGAATAGTATAACATAGGAAGTTCTTTTATCCATACCGAATCCAAATTTGGATTCCTGACTCAATCAATCCAAAATTCCTTTATTTCTATTTCTCATCTGTTTCCTTGTTTTTTCTATAACCTGCCTTGCGTCTTC